TGAACCAGCGTTTATATATAGATGTAGGAGGATTTGTTTGGGAAGTAATAAGCCCCTTTGACATCTCTTCATCTGCAAAGAATTCTCGACGTGAAAACACAGAGACACAAGGCTGATCTTTGAATAGGAAAAACAATGGATCCGCAGGGTCCCAAATGAATTGGCTTATTCGAAAAAAGCCTTGTTCTTTGGAAGATCTATCTCGTGTCTGGTACTGCATGGTTCCACTCTGCAAGAACTCCGAATCATTCTCTTGAAGCTCATCCTCTTTATGATAAATGACCCGCTTGCCCCGAAATGACCCGGCCCAATAGGGAAATCCCAATTCAGTGGGCCTTTCGATACAATCAAATAGATTGCCACAAGGGCGCCATATTCTAGGAGCCCAAACTATGTGATTGAATAAATCCTCCTCTATCTGTTGCGGGTCGAGGGCTCCTTCCCCTTCTTCAAACTCCGATTCGTATTTTTCATATAGAAATCTCTGATTAACGATAGAACAAGACCCATTTTGCATCATATCTAACGGATTCCTTGGTTCGGACCGAAGAAGTAATGCCACTCGATTATTAGCAAACTGACCGCAATCTTTTTCTGCCCGTGAGGATCCCACCAGAGCGCCCTCTACTTCTAATAGTAATAGGCCATGAACTAGATCAGAATCATTCTCAACGAATCCATAAGAAGTGATCCAATTTTTTTCATCGGATCCGGGTGAAGACCAAAGATCTTGAGCGACCGATCCGGCAGAACAACTCAAAAGATAAAGAAGTATCGTTAATTTCTTCATGCTCGTTCCAAGTTCGAAGTACCATTTGTACAAATAAGAATCCCCTTCCTTACATGATTTTTTCTTCATATAGATAGATATAGGATCTATGGGGCAATTACTTAGAAGTACATTTTGTGCAACAGCCCTTCCTATCTGATAGAAAAGGATCCCATGATCCTGAATCGATCTTACCTGGGATCGCAAATCCCAAGTTTGTCTATGAAGAGCTGATCTAATTGTATTAATTTCTATAATGGATTTCTTCTGTGTAATACTAATTGATAGGGCCTCATTGATAAGTGCTACAAGATCTCGTGCATTGGAACCCATGGTTATGGACTCTAATCCGTTAGTATGGAACACTTTCTTTTCCAAGTGAAATCCCCTATTATATGAAAGAATGAAAAAGCGCTTTCGTTGTTGTGGAATAAGAAGCCTTCGTATCTTAATGCATGTATTTAATTTATTCGGAGCTATTAGAGCGGGATCCACTTTTTGGGGAATATGAGTCGAAGCAATAACAAGAATATTTCTAGTGGAACATCTTTCACAATCCCTGGAGAGATAGTTCTCTAATAGACCGAGGGATAAGTAATTCGACTCATTCACATACAGATCATGAATGTTTGGAATCCATATTATGCAAGGAGACATTGCTTTTGCTAATTCGAATTGAAGGGTGATATCAAATCGGTCTATTTTCGGCGTCATATACATAGTTAGCACATTTGTCATAGTTAGCAACTCCGTATCAAGGTCATCATCAATATCGTCACTATCATCAATATGGATATCGTCACTATCATCAATATCGATATCGTCACTATCATCAATATCGATATCATCAATAAGATAACCTTTAGGCTTGTCATCCAGGAACTTGTTCGGAAATACCGTAATGAAAGGAACATAGGAGTTTGTCGCTAGGTATTTGACCAAATAGGATCGTCCAGTTCCTATAGAACCTATCACTAAAATACCCCTAGAAGGGAATAGGGCTAAGCGGAGCGAAAAGGGTTTTCCATGAGATGGGAAATGAAAACTATTAGCCCCACACGAGGTTTGTGAATAAGTGATTGTCTGATAATGAGCAAGGAATATCCGTCTTTCTGCTAAACAGGATCTATTGAACTCATAATTCATTAGATGCTTTTTCTGAATGTCAACTAAGTATCGTAAGTAAATTGATCCCGGTTGTTCAATCATTTGATAACCAGAGTTATTCTTTGATAAATGATCACTATGAGTCAGACTCAATAGAATTTGATTAATCCTTTTTTCTGTCGTTAAGGTGGAGAACTGAACCAAGAATTCTCTTTCTTCATCATCAATTGAATCACTGTTCGCGACCCAGGATTCTATTTTATCATCAATCCAATCACCGTTCACGTTTTTTCTTTTTCTTATCAATGAATAGATCTCTTTACTTATACGACTTAGATGCCTCGTATTTCTCGAAAAAGTGATTCGATTGATGGGATTTGGTATGATACTTATGAGATCGATGAGATTGATATTCAAATATTTCTTCTTAGAACGTATTGATTTGATCCCATAAGCGGGACCACCACCCAATAGCATGTTGCCACCAGAAGCAGAACCCCGTATTTCTTCCAGAGAATCTCCTAATTGTTCCAGAACAACTAGAAAGAGATTCTTTAACCAGAAAGAATTCAGTTCAGATGTAGGATACCTATCCAGAAGTTTTCGCAACTCAATCATGTATGA